TTGGATACAAATCGTGAGAATGTATATTCTTCCTCAAATATACTATTGAGAGGTAAAGGATTAAACCTTTTTAAGAAATAAAGTTTTTGATCGGAATATGAAAAAAACTGAAAGACCCCTTAACTATTTAAGTTTTTGATAGAACGAATCACACTTTTACCACTAAACTATACCCGCTACATATTTATTATTGTATATGAATGGACCATTTGTCGAACAAAAAAGTGAGGCGCAATCAAGATAGCATCAGAATCATGAAAATTTTAGCGTTTACGCTTCGTCCCGCCGGGGACTTTAAAATAGGCGAAGAGCAGAAAGCTTACTTAAATAACATAAAAAAAGTTATAGTTATATTATACTTTTCTTTTCGTTTGATACGAAGTCATTACTGACAGTCCCGGTCTGAAAGAATCATTGAAGCTGGATCATAGAAAGGATGAAATCTGCATACATGGTTTCTTTTTTTTTTTTCAACTTCTCTTTCAACTGCCAGATCTTACTTATGAATTAAGAATTCGGGTCAATTGGATCTCAATTGTTCAAATAAAGTTTGTCTCTTGAACAAATAAATGAGTTATATTATAACTACGTTTATAAATAAATATGTGTGTTTAATATTTGATATTTTTTTTTTTATTTTTCATTTTAATACTTTTTATTGTTTAATATATGTACATATATATGTACATAATAAATATATATGTATATATATATATATATGTTTTTTATTCCAGTTTCTTTTTCCAGTAAGTAATAAATTGATAAAAAGAAAATTAAAAAAAAAATATATTAATTTAATATTAATAATATTAAATTAATATTAATAATATTAAGTAATAATATTAAGATTAATACTTAATATAATATTAAGATTAATACTTAATATAATATTAAGTATTAATAATAAGAAATGCCACTTCAACAAGTATTTTTGATTGATATCAAATCATTATTAAATCATTTTATCTATGGAAATACTGGCCGGGCCCGGCCAGTACTTAAACCAAGCCGGGGGAATAAACCTTTCGTACAAAATAGAAGAAGTAGGGTATTTTTCTATTGGGGATATCCGTTTCGAATCATTATCTAAATTGAATTCCTGATCAAATTTCTTCTTATATATATATATTTTTATCCTATATATATATATATATATTGCTTTATCGTTCTTTTTATATATCTTTATAAGTTTATAATAAAATAACTTATAAGTTATATTATAATGTTTATTTATATATGTTATATAATTGTTATAATATTTTATATATCTTTATCTTATATCTTTTTTTTTTATTATAAAAAATATTATAAATAAATATATTATTTATTATAAATATTTATTTTATTTATATTTATAAATAAATATATATATATATTTATAAATATATATATTTATAAATATATTTATAAAAAATAAAGAATATAATTTAATAGAATATAAATAAAAGAATATATAAAAAAAAAAATATATAAAAAAAAATAGATAAATAAAAAAGTAAAACGAAGGTTTTTATCAATCTTTACTTCACGTGTCACATCACATAAAAAATTTTCCATTTTTAAACGGGGATGGGAATGGGGAGAGATGGCTGAGTGGACTAAAGCGGCGGATTGCTAATCCGTTGTACGAGTTATTCGTACCGAGGGTTCGAATCCCTCTCTCTCCGCTTCTTCTTATTACTTGAGACTTTCGAATTCGAAGTTCGATCCCTTGATTTTATCATAGGTAAATGTATGGAATAGATAAAATCATAAGAAAAAAAATTTAGAAAAAGCAGGAAAAACGAAAAATATCTTTTTTTATTCCTCACGTCCAGGATTACGCCCTGGATCATTAGATAAAAATCCGAAGATGAAGAGAGAAATAAAGAATATCACTACTGTATAAACGAATAATTTGAGAGTAAGCATTACACAATCTCCAAGATCTTTTTTTTTTTGAAAAAGGGAATAGGTTACTTATTTTTTACTTTACCACATACACTATTTTGTTTTGACATGACACCCCAAAAAAAATGAAGTGTTTTTTGAAAAGAAAGTCATTTTCACGAATTTCTTTGGAATAAGATTTTGATTCCTTCGTTATCAAAAATTTCTTGTCATATGAATAATTAAGTATTGTAGGCAACCTAATAAAGTCTTTGCTCACTGTAAGGTCAGAACGAGGAAATAAGTTGATCAAAATTCATCGCTGCGGTTATTCAATATACAAGAATTTCTATTTTTGAATCGAGGGTTCATAATGTAAGACTTATATGGTCTTATCAATTTTTCGAATTTTGATTTATCGAATAAATCATGAATTTAGCAGAGTATTAAATCATCGAAAACTTACAGCAGCTTGCCAAACAAAGGCTAAGAGAAAAAAAAGTACAGGTATGACAGGCATAACATCTACGATTGGATTTAAAAAGGCATAAGCTTCGGGCAATTTGGCGAAGAAAAAACTACTCGAATAAAAGACAGAATTAAGACAGATGCAGATTAAACTAAAGATATTAAGCATAACAAAATTTCGTTCTTGTAGATTAGATAATTTTATTCTGATTGAGTTTTTTTTTTATAAGGGAAAAAAAAGACAAGTCAAAAAATCTTTCTTTTTTTTTTTTTTTTGAACTCTCCCAAATAAAAATCTTTCCTTCCATTCTCAAATGAGAATACAAGGAATTCCATTTTCATACAATATCTTAACTGAATTCCCTGTAATGATCAATGAATTTTTTTGATTCTATATCTACATGTGTTGAATCCTAGCAACAATATATCCCCAATGTATTTATTTATTGGGTTGGAATTGACGAATAACCAATACCAATATTAATGTTTATTAGTGTCGAATAGAAATTCGAAATGGGGCGTGGCCAAGCGGTAAGGCAGCGGGTTTTGGTCCCGTTACTCGGAGGTTCGAATCCTTCCGTCCCAGATCGTTTCCATCAGAAACGAAAGATGGGATCACATCGTATCCCACATGAAACATAAAATTGTTAACGAGAACAATCTTTTGTTCTGAATTCTAAGAATGATTCTTAGAATCATATTTTTTCTTTCATTTGGTTTCTCACAAACGTAATCAAGTGTCAAATGTGGGTGGAAATAAATATCTTTTTTTTTTGAATTCAAAAAAGAAATTCTGGGTTTATCATTCACATTCAGGATATGTTCGTACTACTCAATATTCATTTTAAAGTTAGTTACTTATGGAAACTTTATGTCCCATATCTATGAAATGTCAATTCTCACATGAAGCATTCTGAATCGAAATGTGAATGAAAGAAAGGCCTCTTTATTCCCTTACCAAGGGTAAAAAGCCTAAAGTAAATAAATGGGGTATCCAAATTCCACAGTCCATGTGGAGACTAAAGAGTAGGGAGTTTTTGGTACTAATTTCATCACTGGTCTTAAAACTTCTAAAGCTGGTGTGGGAAAAAAATAGTAAAAACGAATTGATCTGGACCCCATTTTTTTGTATTTTATCTGGTTCATCTTATATCTTATCCGGTTCAAATGAATAATTGGAAATCAATGTAATGTAGCGATTGGGGGGAAATTCGTATATTGCATCTACTTGACTTTATGAAATTGATGGAAAAGAAAAATTCTTGAACCTGAAGTAAAACAAAATCCGTATTGTATAAAATAAAAAAGTTTTATTAATAATTGATTTTGTTCCGGGATTGCAAATCTATTAATATTAAAGGTTCTTCTTTTGAGGTTTATAGTTTATTTGTTCGAGAAAAATGGATCCTTCATGATTGATCGTCCCGAACAATCTTTTTAAGATGTAAATAAGTCTTAAGCAAACCTATTTATTCGTCTTTTTTAGAAATATGTTTCATTCATATGATAGAATATAGAGTTAAATAAATTGGATCCTTGCCGAGCCTTCCCCGGATAAATACTTATCTATCCATAGATAGATAGATAGATAGATAGAAAGTATGTACTATTATATACCGGTATACACACACCGGTTGAGCCAATGACTATTCATGATTCCATATTGAATCAATTACATACCGGTTTGAAATAAAATTAGAGGAATGTTATGGTAAAACTTCGTTTGAAACGATGTGGTAGAAAGCAACGTGCGACTTGAAGGACATGATCGGCTGTGGATTCTTACATCCACCATTTTCTATAGGAATGAAGATGTTCTTAGCTCGACATAGTTTGTTCTACTCTGTTAGGAACCTAATTTGTGTTAGGTTGTAAGTAAATAGTACATGATGGAGCTCGAGCAGAAAGGATTGATTCGTTTATCAGGGGGAAGAATCTAGGGTTAGTAACTATCAATAAGTTAGACCAACTTTGTAAGTATATCCTCAATATATAAATCGAAAGGTTAAAAAAATCGAAAAATCAAAGAAGTTTGAAAAATAAAAAGTAAAATTTTTCAGAATTGGTAAAACTATTTCGATCAAAAGTGTATCACAAGGGAATCCACCGTTCATATTCTATTTCTATAGTATAGAAAAAAATAACAAAAAACAAAAAGGTATGTTGCTGCTCTTTTGAAAGGAGTAAGGATCACCGAAGTAATGTCTAAACCCAATGATTTCACAAAGCAAAGATAAAGGATTCCGGAACAAGTAAACACTATTTTCAATTGTCTCAACAATTGAATCAGAATGAGGAATAAAAATAGATTCGAGATGAGACAAACGAAAGAGGTTAGAGACGGCTCAATAAATGTCTAAGGGTTTCCCTTCGAACTCTGTCAGAATTACCCAACTTGAGTTATGAGTACGAATGAGATTTCTTTTTTTCTGTAAGGAAGAATAAAAAAACGACTCAAATCATAGTCTAATTCATGATTTTATGGATCCATTTGCCATTATATACATATACAGAAATTTAGAGTCCTTTTTTCTCGAGCCGTATGAGGAGAAAACCTCCCATACGTTTCTAGGGGGGGCATTGTTTATTTACATCTATTCCAATGAGCCATCTACCGAATCGTTGCAATTGATGTTCGATCCCGAAGAGAAGGAAGAGATCTTAGAAAAGTAGGTTTTTACGACCCGATAAAGAATCAAACTTATTTAAATGTTCCTGTTATTCTATATTTCCTTGAAAAAGGTGCTCAACCTACGGGAACTGTTTGTGATATTTTAAGGAAGGCGGAATTGTTTCAAGAAAGAACTTCGATTCGAGTTAATTAAAGGAAAAAAACAAAATTAATAAATAAAAAAAAAGGGGGGGGGGGGGGAACTAGTATCTATCTTTGTGTAATTATTTACACACAATTTGCCTTTTTCTTGCTGTATTCATACTTAATTTACTTTTTTTTCTTGTTTTGTTTGTTGCGGGAATCCACCAACAAACAAGGGGTTAATCTTGCTTATCGTACCTCTATTGATTGAATAAACCCGAGATTTTTTCTTTACTTTACCTCTTTCGTATTTTTTTCATCCAAATTTATTATTTATGTTTATGTTGTGCCAATCCAACACAAGTCCTTATTTGATTTACTTAAATTTGTTTTCTTAACATTGGATTCATATTGACAATGGTGCATCGAAGAAATATAATTCGATCGTAGATAAATAGATCTGTTTATCTCCACCCCATATTGGTTTTTTCTTTCCTTCACTTCAGTCAAATGATGGGTTTGTCCTGCCGGATTTACTGGCATACAAGATGTATTTTCTTAACGAAAAAGAAAAGAAAATTGATAAAGAAAATGGTGGTTTGTCACAATTTTGACATCTCCATTGGGAATCTGTTGTTTGTTGTTTAATCCGATCTGTCCATTTTGGTATTTTGGTGTTTTTAATTGATCAACAAATCTTTCTTTTCGATTTGTTCTAGTTCAATGTTTTGACGGGGTCGTGCAGTGCAATTCAATTGATTTTTTTATTTTGACCGTATTTACATATCCTATTTATTTTATTCGGGTTGCTAACTCAACGGTAGAGTACTCGGCTTTTAAGTGCGACTATGATCTTTTACACATTTGGATGAAGCAACAGATTCGTCCAGACTATTGGTAGAGTCTATAAGACCACGACTGATCCTCAAAGGTAATGAATGGAAAAAACAGCATGTCGTAATAAAATATTATTATTATTTTTATTATTATTTAATTAATAATTTATTATTTAATTAAAGTAGAACTTTGAGTTTATCCTTACCGGATCGTTACAAATTTTTTTTTTTTTTTTTTCACTTCCAAAAAGAAAAAAAAAAATTCACATTTACAGTTGGGTCTAGTGAATAAATGGATAGAGCCCTATGGCTCTAATTCTGGTGAAATAAAAAGCAACGAGCTTTTGTTCTTAATTTGAATGATTACCCGATCTAATTAGACGTTAAAGATAGATTAGTGCCTGATGCGGGAAAGGGTGGGTTCTTTTGTGAGTGGACCATTGATTTTCTTTCTTTTTTTTTTTAATGAATCCTAATTATTCTTTATTATGGATTGGAGACGGATGTGTAGAAGAAACAGTATACTGATAAAGAGAATTTATTCCAAAGTCAAAAGAGCGATCGAGTTGCAAAAATAAAGGATTTTTGACCTTCTTGTAATTATAACGAACATAAACCAATTGGATAGAAAAGGAGAGGAAAAAGATCTGTTGATTGGACTCCCCTGTTTCCTTTGTTTGTGGGATATATATTCTTTTCTTACTGTAATTATATACATAATATATACCCTGTTCTGACCATATTGCACTATGTATCATTTGATAACCCCAAAAATGAAATGGGTCCTGCCTCTGGTTCAAGTAGAAATGTAAATGGAAGAATTACAAGGATATTTAGAAAAAGATAGATCTCGGCAACAACACTTTCTATATCCGCTTCTCTTTAAGGAGTATATTTACACATTTGCTCATGATCGTGGTTTAAATGGTTCGATTTTTTACGAATCCACGGAAATTTTGGGTTATGACAATAAATCTAGTTCAGTACTTGTGAAACGTTCAATTATTCGAATGTATCAACAGAATTATTTGATTTATTCGGTTAACGATTCTAACCAAAATCGATTCGTTGGGTACAACAATTATTTTTATTTTCATTTTTATTCTCAGATGATATTGGAAGGTTTTGCAGTCATTGTGGAAATTCCATTCTTGCTGCGATTAGTATCTTCCCTCGAAGAAAAAAAAATACCAAAATCTCAGAATTTGAATTTACGATCTATTCATTCAATATTTCCCTTTTTGGAAGACAAATTATCGCATTTAAATTATGTGTCAGATATACTAATACCTTATCCCATCCATCTGAAAATCTTGGTTCAAATCCTTCAATGCTGGATCCAAGATGTTCCTTCTTTACATTTATTGCGATTCTTTCTTCACGAATATCATAATTGGAATAGTCTTATTACTCCGAATAATTCTATTTTTTTTTTTTCAAAAGAAAATAAAAGACTATTTCGGTTCCCATATAATTCTTATGTATCTGAATGCGAATTTGTATTAGTTTTTCTTCGTAAACAATCTTCTTATTTACGATTAACATCTTCTGGAGCTTTTCTTGAGCGAACAC